CACATAGGGGGCAAGGCAAAGAAGAAATAGAAAAAAAAAAGAAAGACAAAAAGTTTATTCCCAGACATCTAGCTAGATGAATAAGTATGTATGTATCATGATTATGTATGTATCATGATCTATACTCTTAATGAATATGTATGTCGAGCCATATCACTTAATTTGTAGTGAGAGATACTCCTAGATATTAATCAGATGCCAGGAACCAGATTTGAACTGGTGACACGAGGATTTTCAGTCCTCTGCTCTACCAGCTGAGCTATCCCGACCATTTCCGACACACCATCCTCATTTTACTAGAGGACTTGGGTCTATGTCAATTAAAAAAAAAAAAAGAAAAAAGAAAAAAGTATTAAAAGTCTTGGGAGATTAATTTCTTTTCTTGGATATTCAAAAAGAATACTTTGTAAGTTTCAGTATGAGCAATAATATGGATTGGGAATTATTCAACTGGGGATTTCTTGCTCAAAGGTGTTCATTTCTACGCCTATCGTATATACCACACGACTTGTGATATGGAATAAGAGAAGAGTGCCCAGATCCCCTTTGAAATGGAAAAGAGTAGGATAGATGAAAAACCTACCGAATTTTCAACCACTAACAAAAAAAAAAAAGGAGAGAGTAGGAGAAATGGTTAGGGAGTAAATGGGGCTTTTAGGGGGGGGTGGGGATAGAGGGACTTGAACCCTCACGATTTCTAAAGTCGACGGATTTTCCTTTTACTAAAAATTTCATTGTTGCCTGTATTGATATTGACATGTAGAATGGGACTCTATCTTTATTCTCGTCCGATTAAAAAATTCTTCAAAAGTAAAAGGAAAAACAAAAGAGTGATCAGACTATGGGGATGGAGTGAATGATTTGAGCAATGAATATTCGATTCTTTCTTCAACTTAGAATCGATTCAGCACAATTCGTTTTCTTTTTTTTCATAAAAAGAAAAAAGGATTTGGTTGTCGTTTTTGAGATAGTTTTTCATTGCGGAGGCATAGTCTATATACCCTTATTCTTCAGCCTTTATGGAGTTTCTTCGATAGAAGGATTTGTTTTCCTTTCTTTTTTCTTTACCAAAAAGGAGCAGTCAACTCCAGTTGTTAGAACAGCTTCCGTTGAGTCTCTGCACCTATCCCCCCTTTTTGCTTTCTGAACCCTTGTTTGTTCTTGGAAAAGAGGATTTGGCTCAGGATTGCCCATTTTGAATTCCTGGGTTTCTCTGAATTTGAAAGTTATCACTTAGTAGGTTTCCATACTAAGGCTCAATCCAATTAAGTCCGTAGCGTCTACCAATTTCGCCATATCCCCTTTGTTTTGTGTTTTAGGAACTCAATGCTGCCCCCCTTTTTTTTTTTTAGGCAGAAAGGGTCGAATTTGGTAACTATGGATTCCTATATCAAAAGGTATTTTGGTTTTTTGTCAGAAATGATTCTATCCTTTCCGTATTCGCAAATCAATCTAGATGGATATAACTACCATCAAAAATATATATATATGCCTCTCTTATTCTCATTTTTATCGTGCAATCTGGTGGAATACTCGAACGGTCGATTCTTTTTTTCGTCTTTTCTTCCGCCCCTTTTCCAACGAAAGCAAAAATGGAGAAATGTCTTATTCGAATATGGATTCCTTTTAGATGGATTGTATCTTTCTCGTTAATTTCATTTTCTGCTTGTCCTTTACTTAAGGAGGATCCTATAGAACATAAGCAACAAGAACTAAAATTGAAATTTAGTAAATATTAATTAATCATTTCTAGTAATCATTTAGAATAGAATAGCTATAACTACTTATTTTTTTTGAATTTCTAATTCAAATAGAATTCAAATTATTTAGTCGAAAGCCCAATTATTTGAAATTAGAATCGAACAAATGTAGAATTTAGAAAATGGATATAATAAGAATCGAATATTCGATTCGATTTAGAATAACTAAATATATATAGAATAATAATCGAATATTATGTATATTCTATTATTATGTATATTCTATAATATAGAATAATCAAATAGAATAGATTAAGAAAATTAGGTTAGAAAAAAAGTTCAAATGTAATGTCATTTGAATTTGAATTCAAAAATGAAAAACAAAATCTTATTATCTAATTACGAGTCATATATTTATTATTGATCAATATAGAATTGATAAATGAATCCAAATTCTATAATATATATCCTCGCAGGGTTCTAGTAATTGTTCTATAGAACGGTTATGTTCTATAGTATTCAACATTGATTTGAAATTCAATTCTCTAGTCTATTCTTTATGAATAGCTAAGAATGAAAGTTAATAGATAAGATCGTAGGATCCCTACGCATGTCCAATTTCTCTTATTTAAGCCCGCTTAGCTCAGAGGTTAGAGCATCGCATTTGTAATGCGATGGTCATCGGTTCGATTCCGATAGCTGGCTTTCTCTAGTTGTTTGATTTTTTCAACGATTGATAATGTCGTTTTGAAAGAAAAAAATATTGAAAAGGTTTCTTCCCCTGGTTCCAAGCGTCAGCG